ATCATACTTACGTGCATCATTAACCACTGGGATTGTAGAGCAGGCACTAATATTGCGGATTGATGCATTTCAGTTGAAAGACCCGAAGTGGCAAAGCCTTGGGTAAAAATAGCGCTTGGTGCGGTTATTGCGCTTAAATCATTTTTATGGTTCCCTATTTTAGGAACCATATGAATAATGGAGAAACTCCATGAAAGGAACATTAATGATTCATATAAATCACTTAACGGGAAATGTCTCGAATAAATCCAACGAGTAACTAATAATCCTGTTATACAGAAAAAAGTGGCTATCATGCCTTTTTCTGACGGATCACATAGTCCTACGATTTCATGGACTAATAAAGTCACCAAATAAATCGTAATGACAATTGAAATGATCGAAAAAGAGATGTGAGTGAATATATGTTCTAAAGTCGCAAATATCATAAAAAAAAATCATTAAAAAAAAGAGGGGTCCCTCAATTACGGAATGGAAATTCCGAATTAAATTCATTATAGGATCTAATGTGTCCTTTTTCGAGGATGCCGCCACTCGGACTCGAACCGAGATGCTCTAGCACTGCTTCCTAAGAGCAGCGTGTCTACCGATTTCACCATGGCGGCTTGATCGAAATAATAATAGCCCATATGATGTTCAATCGTCGAGATTGAAAGATTCAATGCAATATATTTTAGGAAACGTTAGAATCGATGAATAAAGACTCGTTCAAATGAATATTTGAACTTCAATAATCCTTAGTATACCGGGATGGTGTCATTTTTAACAACAGGCTTTCACGTAGTATAAGTTCTTCTGGAACAGTTGGAACTAGATGGTTATGTCCTCAGTTGAGGTCTAGAACTAAGAATTGTCCCTTTTTTTATATCATTTTTTGATGATTCATTTCTCATTTATCTGATTTCATGGATCGGAAATGAAAAAAGATTCATTTTTCACTGAACAAAAGAAAATAAATAGGATTTTTTATGTATCACAATTGGATAACTACATCCAAGGGATTTCTATAAATATTTAGATAGTTTGGTATCAAAACTGTATTAATGGTTGGGATCCTCATTGTATACATAATTCGTGTGAGGATTTACCGAACCAATTAGGTATTGGGCTGCACATAAAACAAAAGAGTTTCAATCTCTATTGGAATTCTACGCTATGTACTTTACTTATAAATAAAGTATATTCTATATAAAATAGATTGATCGATCCTACGGTCCAAACATAGGATCTATTTTGGATTAAGGAAGATTGACTTATTCTTCGTACATAAATATCGACCTAAAGGGGATCCGGGGAGTTTTTATTGATTGGGTCGAAACAAGAGGGAATCTATGTAGTGATTCGGAGAGTTACAAAGCAAAGTCTTAAAATATATATTTTAATCAATTAGTTTCAAGGATCCATTCATTTTTACTACTGTCGTTCATACTTGTTTCATATCTTCCAAAAATCTTAATGATGTATAACTATTGGAGATACATAATCGAATAAACCTCTTCCTAAAAAAAAAATATTTTTTTTTTTTTGGGGGGGGGGAAATAACAACCCCCATCTCGCGAATTATCAAAATCTACTATAATGAAAAGTGAAACCTTGTATTTTGTGTTTAACTATTTCTTTTTTGTTGTTGTTTGAAAAACAACAACAAAAAAGAAATAGTACCGTTCTTAGAACCCAATAGACAGAATAATTCTTATTCTACATACCACAACAGCCGGTTCAGTTCTATCTCATATAGATGAGTTCAAAACATTAGTTAATGTGAATTATTCATCTTATAAATCATCCAATTCATCGAGTCATGTCGATTCAGATTATTCCAAGGCTTTATTACTTGTTTGTCGCACAAAAAAACTTTTTGAATGCCCGGTAGAAATAGATTTAGCTAAAGATAAAGCTTTTACCGCCGCCCAATATCCCTTTTTCTTCCAAATATTTCTACGAATACGCTTTTTTGAGATAGAAGTACGTTTCTTTGGAACCGCCATTTTAAAATAAAGAAGTTACTTTTATAGTTGGATGTGAAAGACATGTATTGTTCAAAATGGATCGTTCTTGCTATTCATTATCTATATTTATTCCATAGCGGATACTTCCTTCATAACATACAAAAATTACAAAAATATAGATACGTGCGCATCACATAGAGTCCACTAGGGATAAAAAAAAAAAGAAATAGAAAAAAGAAAAACGATGTGATTTTCAAAGGAATTTTTTTTTGTTCCACATCTCTATTACATACAATGTCCGAAGAAAGAAGAATTCGTACTAATTTGTACCTTCATATCTTCATTCCGATCTATGTCTATGAGGTCCGATACCATAGAAATCGAACCGGTTGTTGTTGATAAGAATCAAAAAGGGTTCCAATTCATATCTCAATCTCAGTCTATTTATATCTCGTCGTCTTACATTGAATAAATCGAAAAGCTTAAGAATCCTTACCTAATTTAAGAAAATAATAATGTAAAATTTTTCTATTAATTGATCAAGCTCGAGGATAGAGTACTCATAATTTAAATGAAAATGAGATTGGTAGTTAATCTGTTAAACGATACATTACTTGATAAAGGTCATTTTAGTAATCTCTTATTTCAGTTCTATGCGAAGTGACGAGTATCATAGGATTTCCTATAAACATAAGTTTGTTTTATTGGAATAGAATCCAATCAATCAGTTCTACAATGAATTAATTAATGACTCCGAATAAACTAACTAAAATAACTAGTATTTTATTGGGTCGAGTTATTGGCGGATTCTATGATCCATATCCCAATAGAGTACTTTTACTTTTTTTGGTGTCATTCCTTTTCCTTACTATTTACTATATGGATATCAATCGCCGTAATAGTAGAATGATTGAAAATCTCATATTCTTTCTTTATCTTAATAAATATCTTAGTTAATCACTAAATGGTCAGTTTTAACCAGTGACTTGGTCATTTGAACAATTGTAACTTCTTTATTTAAATTTCTTTTTATTCAATACGATATTTGGGAAAGAATCTGAATAATTCAGAATTCAAAATCCTATTTGAGTTCTTTTCTATCTTGATTTTTATTTATTTATTTGACTTCCGAAAGAGAGAAGAGCTGGTGAATCGGAAACAATTAATAAGAATAAAAAAAGTTTTCTTTTCTTATGGAACATACATATCAATATGCATGGATCATACCTTTCGTTCCACTTCCAGTTACTATGTCAATAGGATGGGGACTTCTGCTTGTTCCGACTGCAACAAAAAATCTTCGTCGTATGTGGGCTTTTCCTAGTGTTTCATTGCTAAGTATAGTTATGGTTTTTTCGGCCGATCTGTCTATTCAGCAAATCAATGGCAGTTCTATCTATCAATTTCTATGTTCTTGGACCATCAATAATGATTTTTCTTTAGAGTTCGGCCACTTGATCGACCCACTTACTTCTATTATGTCAATACTAATCACTACTGTTGGAATCATGGTTCTTATTTATAGCGACAATTATATGTCTCATGATCAAGGATATTTGAGATTTTTTGCTTATATGAGTTTTTCCAATACTTCTATGTTGGGATTAGTTACTAGTTCCAATTTGATACAAATTCATATTTTTTGGGAACTGGTGGGAATGTGTTCGTATCTATTAATAGGTTTTTGGTTCACACGACCAATTGCAGCCAATGCTTGTCAAAAAGCGTTTGTAACTAATCGTGTAGGGGATTTTGGTTTATTATTAGGAATCTTAGGTTTTTATTGGATAACAGGTAGTTTGGAATTTCGGGATTTGTTCGAAATCTTCAATAACTTGATCCATAATAATGGGGTCAATTCTTTATTTGCTACTCTGTGTGCCTCCCTATTATTCCTTGGTGCAGTTGCTAAATCCGCACAATTTCCCCTTCATGTATGGTTACCTGATGCCATGGAGGGGCCCACTCCTATTTCGGCTCTTATACATGCTGCTACTATGGTAGCAGCGGGAATTTTTCTTGTCGCTCGGCTTCTTCCCCTTTTCACAGTCATACCTTACATAATGAATCTCATTTCTTTGCTAGGTATAATAACGGTACTATTAGGAGCTACTTTAGCTCTTGCTCAAAAAGACATTAAGAGAAGTTTAGCCTATTCTACAATGTCTCAATTGGGTTATATTATGTTAGCTCCAGGGATAGGTTCTTATCGAGCTGCTTTATTCCATTTAATCACTCATGCCTATTCGAAAGCATTATTGTTTTTAGGATCCGGATCGATTATTCATTCAATGGAACCCATTGTTGGATATTCTCCAGATAAAAGTCAGAACATGGTTCTTATGGGTGGTTTAACCAAATATGTACCAATTACAAAAACTACTTTTTTATTAGGTACACTTTCTCTTTGTGGTATTCCACCTCTTGCTTGTTTTTGGTCCAAAGATGAAATTCTTAATGATAGTTGGTTGTATTCACAGATTTTCGCGATAATAGCCTGTTCCACAGCAGGATTAACTGCATTTTATATGTTTCGGATGTATTTACTTACTTTTGAGGGGCATTTACACGTTCGGTTTCAAAATTACAGTGGCACTAAAAATAGCTCGTTCTCTTCAATATCTATATGGGGAAAAGAAGGACCGAAACCAGTTAACAAAAATGTACTTTTCTCAGTAATGAATAATAATAAAAAGGTTTCCCTTTTTTCGAAGAAGATATATCAAATTGATGGGAATACACGAAATCTGATGCGATCCTTTAGTACTCATTTTGACAATAAAGACACTTCCATGTATCCCTGTGAATCGGACAATACTATGCTATTTCCTCTACTTGTATTGGTCCTATTTACTTTGTTTGTTGGGTCCATAGGAATTCCTTTTGATCAAGTAGGAATGGATTTGGATATATTATCGAAATGGTTAACCCCATCGATAAACCTTTTACATCAAAATTCGAACTATTCTGTGGATTGGTATGAATTTGTGACAAATGCAATTTATTCAGTCAGTATAGCCTATTTCGGAATATTCATAGCGTCTCTTTTAT